CTGAAGGATTTGGTCGTACATTTGAAAGATAGCCCAGAAAATCAAGAAAATTATTGGATAATTGGTTTATATGAATCCTATCCGGTTGAGACCAAAAGTAAAAACGACATTCCCATAAATTTACAAGGTAATATTTCCATTTCTTCATCAGAAGGGGAGTTCCTTTTGAAGACATAATGGATTTTCCTTGATATCTGAAATAATGCATGAAAGGATCCTTGAACAACCACGGGATGGTATGAAAATCATTATGAAAAACTACTAAAAAATGTTCTATTTTTCCATAAAAATGTGTTCGATCAAGAAAAGCTCTAGAAGATGTTGATCGTAAATGAGAAGATTGTTTACGGAGAAAAACTAATATGGATTCCGATTCATATACATAAAAATTATATAGGAACAGGAATAATCTTTGATTATCTTTTGAAAAAAAGAAATTTATTTTCGTTTTTTGAGTAATAAGACTATTCCAATTATGATACTCGTAGAGAAAGAATCTCAATAAGTGTAAAAAGGGGGCATCTTGTATCCAACAGCGAAGGGTTTGAACCAATAATTCCAGATGGATAGGATAGGGTATTAGTATATCTAATACATGATTTAAATGTGATAATTTTTCCTCTAAAAAGGGAAATATGGAATGAATTGATCGTAAATTAAAAGATTTGGCTATTTCTGTACCTTCTAGGGAAGATACTACTCGCAGTGAGAATGGAATTTCCACAATGACTGCAAACCCCTCTGATATCATTTGAGAATCCAAATTTTTATTATGCCCAACAAATTTATTTTGATTAGAATCATTAGCCAAAAAAAAAAAATGTTTCTGTTGATACATTCGAATAATTAAACGTTTAACAATTAGGGAACTATATTTATTGTCATAACCTAAATTTTCCATAGGCTCATAAAGAATCGATTTATTTAACCCATGATCATGAGCAAGTGCATAAATGTATTCCTGAAAGAGAAGTGGATATAGGAAGTCTCGTTCTCTAGATCTATCTATCTTTAAATATCCTTGTAATTCCTCCATTTTTAATTCGATTTAAACTAAAGCAGGGGATTTCTTGGGCCATCAAATGATACATAGTACGATACAGTCAAAACAAGGTATCAAAGTCATATAGTAAGAAAAGAATACATACCTTGTAGATGATTAATCCACGGATTCTCTCTTTTTCCATCCCATCCAATTTTTGTTCGTTATAAGATACCGAGATGGTTAGAAATCCTTTATTTTTGCAACCCGATCGCTCTTTTGACTTTAGATTATGTTTCTCAATATACTGTTTCTTCTACACATTTGTCTCCACTCAGGGATATATTTAATAGTTAGGATTCATAAAAAAAGTGGCGAATCCACTTATTATTTAAGGTTATTTCATAACCTTTTCCCGCACCAGGGACTAATATATTTCTAACGTATAATTAGATCGGGAATTATTCTAATTTAAGAACAGAAGCTCGTTGCTTTTTTTGTTTCCCAATAATTTGAACCTTTCGGCTCTATCCATTTATTCACTTGATCCAACCATGAATTGATTTTTTGTGCCGCTCTAAGAATTACAAAGAATATTTTGTACCGATCTCGTAAGGATTAAGTACTCTTATCTTAGAGTTATTTATTGATACGACATGCTGTTTTTTCCATTCGTTCCCTCTCAGGATCAGTCGTGGTCTTACAAACTTCTACCAGCGGTATGGACGAATCCGTTGCTTCATCCAAATGTGTAAAAAATTCTAGCCGCACTTAAAAGCCGAGTACTCTACCGTTGAGTTAGCAACCCAAAAATGGAATTATGGTGTGTAGATACGATCGGAATAAAAAAAAGAGATTGGACCCCAGCAAAAAAATATTTTTTTAAATGAACAGATCTAATTAAAATATAAGAAATTCCCAGCCAGATAAAGAAAAATATATATAAAATTATGTATGGATCGCCCTTTTTTCTTTTATTTTTTTGTTTATTCAGAAGAGACTTGTTTCAATCGAATCCAAGGAACCCATCACTTACATAAAGTAAAAAAGCTTATAGGGCGGGGATAAATGGATCTATTTATCCACGATCAATTATATTTGTTCAATACACTATTGTCAATATGAACGTTGAGAAGAAACAAAAAATTCAAATAATAATAAGGACTTGTGTTGGATTGGCACTTCATAGATAACCTGGATTACATTCATTACATTACATAGATAATAAAGTGTATAAAATAGAAAAAAAGAAATAAGGAAGAAGAAAATCTCGGGTTTATTGAATATCCATAAAACTAAAATAAGCAAGCTCGTCCCATTTTTTTTAGTGGAGTATCACCACACCAAAAACCACCCGATTGAGGATAATCCCATAATTTTTTTATTCGGTTAGTTCAGATATTTAAACAACCTCCTTTCTACCCCTCTCAGATCATCTCTCATATTGCATATCATATAATAAATCCATTTTTTAGTTACTTTATTTCTATTCCTCTCAGATCATCTCTCATATTGCATATCATATAATAAATCCATTTTTTAGTTATTTATTTTATTTATTTTGGATTTCGTGTAATTAAGCGAAGTTCCTTAAATATCTCTGCCTTCTTTGAAATATCATGGACGGTTCCCGTAGGTTGAGCGCCTTTTTCAAGGAAATATAGAATAGCAGGAACATTTGAATAAGTTTGATTCTTTATTGGATCGTAAAAACCCACTTTCCGAAGATCTCTTCCTTCTCTTCGAGACCGAACATCAATTGCAACGATTCGATAGATGGCTCAGTGGGATAGATATAGATCAACAATTCCCCCCTTAGAAACGTATAGGAGGCTTTCTCCTCGTACGGCTCGAGAAAGAATGATTCTAATTTATGTCATAATATATAACTAGAGTGGCAAATGGATTCATAAAATCATAAATTCAATTAAACTATGATTTTAGATTTTATTCATTTTTTTATTCTTCACTTCCCGAAAAAACCGAAAAGAATAAAATCATTCGTACTTATAACTCAAGTTGGATAGGATAATTCTCAAAGAGTTCAAAGGAAAATCTTGAGTCCTTAGCATTTAATTTATTGAGCTGTCTTTAACCCATTTTTTTGTCTCATTTTAGAATCCATTTTGTTATTCCTTATTTTATTCTGCTCAAGTTGTTGAGACAATTGAAAATGGCGTTTTCTTGTTCCAAGATCGTTTATCTTTGTTTTTGAATCATTGGGTTTAGACATTACTTCGGTGATCCTTAATCATTTCAAAATGGCAGCAACATACCTTTTGTGATTTATTGACTATCGAAAAATCATATGAATGGTTGATTCCCGTGTGATACACTTTTGGTCGAAATAGTTTTCCCAATTTCAACAAAAGTTTCAAATCCAAAAGGAAATTTTGTTAGAATGGAATCTTTTCCATTTCTATATCGAAGATATGCTTACGAAGTTGTTCCAACTTATTGATTGACATTAACCCTAGATCCTTACCTCTGAGAAATTCATCTTTTCTGCTCGAGCTCCATCGTGTACCATTTACTTTAACTCACAACCCAACCAAATGGGGGTTCTAGTAGAACAGAACAAACTATGTCGAGCCAAGAGCACCTCATAATTCCTATATAAAAAATGGTGGATGTAAGAATCCACAACCGATCATGTCCTTCAAGTCGCACGTTGCTTTCTACCACATCGTTTTAAACGAAGTTTTACCATAACATTCCTCTAGTTTGGAACCGGTATGGAATTGATTCAATATGGAATCATGAATAATCATTGGCTCAATCGATACATACATAATAATACAGAACTTTATTTTTTTATTATGTATGGGTATTTTTTCTGGAGAAGTCTCAACAAGAATTTAAGTTTATTAACCCCATATTACATATATAAGTTATGAATTAACACAATTTATAAAGAATACAAATAAACGAATTCTTCTTTCAATCTGCATCGTCAACAGATTGTTCAAGACAGATCAATCATGAAAAATCCAATTCTTTTTTTTTTATCGAACAATTAAACTAAAACTAAAGAAGGGTCTTTAATCGGGTTTCCAATACCGGAACAGAATGAATATACTCATTAACCAAATAGGCTAGTCCAATGACCGGGGAGGGGGAAGTTTCTCGATAGGAATAGATTTCGAAATTTCACACTTCTTCGAATACCAAGGAGAGTGATTCAAATTTTTGAATTTTAAAAATGTACTACTTCGACATCATTATCATTTATTTGAATCAAGTTTTCCCGTAAAAACCCAATTGAATCATCAATGATTTCACCCAGCTAGATAGATAAAAAAAGGATGTGCTTACAGTATGCTGGACAATCTTGTATAAGCGAAAAGACAAACAGTTGCATACTTTTTTTTTACTTGTTTTGTTCCTATTTTTATCCCAAACAAGTTTTTGGAGCCTTCATCCCAGTGATGTAATTAAATTAGTACCAAGACAAGAACTTCCTACTGTTCAGAATTCAGCATCAAACATAGAATTAGTTACCCCATTTTTTTCTTTAGAGATCAAAGAATCTAAATATAAAAGAAATTAAGGAATATGGGGATTTTCGCATTTCGATTCAGAATGCAGCATTGCATTGATAATTCAATTAAATGAATTATAGGATGTAAAGTTTTCTAAGTAACTAACTTCAATATGAAGTTGAGCAAGCCGTGCATACACAGGACAGCCCGTCCTGTTTTCTTTTTTAATTATACATTAATCCATATTACTATCCCACCCGGATCACAAATTTATTCTGTATGTCATCGGCACTCAATTCGTTTTATGAGAAAGAAAGTAAAAGATATTCTTCTTTTATGAATCATTAGAAATCGGAAACAAGGAACTATTAAATAAACATTACACTCTTAAACAGAAGATTTTAAATAGAACAAAAAAATCTTTATTCTGATAGAATTGGAGGGCCCTGGGACGGAAGGATTCGAACCTCCGAGTCGCGGGACCAAAACCCGTTGCCTTACCACTTGGCCACGCCCCATTTAGATTTCTATTCAAC